ATATGCTACCAATAATTTTTTACCTCTTATTCTAGTGTGTGCTTCCGGAGGAGCACGCATGCAAGAAGGAAGTTTGAGCTTGATGCAAATGGCTAAAATATCTTCCGCTTTATATGATTATCAATCAAATAAAACGTTATTTTATGTATCAATTCTTACATCTCCTACTACTGGTGGAGTGACCGCGAGTTTTGGTATGTTGGGGGATATCATTCTTGCTGAACCCAATGCCTATATTGCATTTGCGGGTAAAAGAGTAATTGAGCAAACATTGAATAAAACAATACCTGAGGGTTCACAGGCGGCTGAATATTTATTCCATAAGGGTTTATTCGATCCAATCGTACCACGTAATCCTTTAAAAGGTGTTCTGAGTGAGTTAGTTCAGCTCCACGGTTTTTGTCCTTTGAATCAAAATTCAATCAAGTAGAGTCTTAAGTTAAATTATTTTATTTGTAGTGAAAAGGTAGTTAGTTAGTTTATCAGAATCAAAGTCAAAGCCCATTATGCGGGCTTTGACTTTGTGACATAAAATGGAATTGTCGAAAAACGAATTATGTGGATAATTATTATTATATTATATTATTTTTTTTTTACCGATATTACTGATTACTAATGAGTAAACCTCTATCAACAAGATAAAAAGCGAATTTTTCCTTATGTGAAATGAAATTCGAATTCGGCGAGACAAATAAAACGAATTTTATCTTCCTCTATTGCGTATGTATATATAATTCAAATATATAAAAAATAGAAATATAGAGTTTTGCATCTTTCTATATCTCCCGAGAATTCTATTTTGACTAAAAATCCCTGTTCTTGGATCGGATTCTAACGAATCGAATCTTTCGACAATTTGTAATAAACTCTTTCTTTATTAAATTCAAATTAGAAATTCAAATTAGAAGCAAATTAGAAGACAAGAACAATAGAATAACAATAGAATAATAATAATAAGAAAAGTAAGAATAAAGTAAAATAATAAAGAAAGTGGATTATCTTATCATACACCTATTTTATTTGATTTAGAAAGATGGGCAAGTCCTTTTATTTAATTCTACATTCCTTGCACTTATTAGATATATATACTCGCTTAGATATACTTAGTATTTAGATATACTTAGTATAATATACGAATTATAATATAATTATAATTATTATAAGATATATTTCTAACTGACAATATAACAATACCAGGTACAAATAGTAAATTGAGGTACCCATTTTATGACAACTTTCAGCAGCTTTCCCTCTATTTTTGTGCCTTTAGTAGGCCTAGTATTTCCGGCAATTGCAATGGCTTCTTTATCTTTGTATGTTCAAAAAACTAAGATTTTTTAGATTCGATGGGACCAAGGCCAAGACCAAATCTTATCTATTTTTTTTCAAGACTTAGATGCCACGGATATCTATTTAGTAGAATATTGTATAACATCCGGCTTCCCCGAACATAAATGAAAAAGCTCCTCTTATGCATACGTAAACATGATATAGGGGTAAATGAATTATAGCAAGCGGATCGGTACCGATCCGGATGTATGAAATTAAAGTCTATATATCTAGTAGATCTGTATAGGGGATCATATAAAGGGGCTTATTTTAGATCTAAGCAATTTGATGAATTACTTCTAAAAGTTCATATCAAAATAGTACTAGTTGATGAGAGTTACTTCGGAAACAAAAAAAGTAAAGTCGAATTTTTTTGGTTATTCTCTCAATTCCAATAAAATGCAACTGGATCTAGTATGTATGAGTTGGCGATCAGAATCTATATGGATAGAATTTATAGTGGGGTCTCGAAAAACAAGCAATTTCTGCTGGGCCTTTATCCTTTTTTTTGGTTCATTAGGGTTTTTATTAGTTGGAACTTCGAGTTATCTTGGTAGGAATTTGATATCTTTATTTCCGTCTCAGCAAATAGTTTTTTTTCCACAAGGAATCGTGATGTCTTTCTATGGGATCGCAGGTCTCTTTATTAGTTCCTATTTGTGGTGCACGATTTTTTGGAATGTAGGTAGTGGTTATGATCGATTCGATAGAAAAGAGGGAATAGTATGTATTTTTCGTTGGGGTTTTCCTGGAAAAAATCGTCGAATCTTTCTACGATTCCTTATGAAAGATATTCAGTCCATCAGAATAGAAGTTAAAGAGGGTATTTATGCTCGTCGTGTCCTTTATATGGAAATCAGAGGCCAGGGGGCCGTTCCCTTGACTCGTACTGATGAGAATTTGACTCCACGAGAAATTGAGCAAAAAGCTGCTGAATTGTCCTATTTTTTGCGTGTACCGATTGAAGTCTTTTGAAATGAATTGCAGAATAAAGGCTTTCTCGGCAGGAGGAAAAAACTCAAGCCAAGAATCCTCTTTTTTCTATAGAAGAACTAAACTGAAGTTTCTTCAGAATGCCCATTCGAACCAAAGCAAAGCAGACGTATACGTAAGAGTCATAACATAAAACAAAACTGTTTTTTTTTGTCCACAAAAATTGTTTTTTATGCGTCTGTAAATGTAAAACCACTCAACTTAATTCAGTAACAAAACAAGCAAGAAATCGAAATAATGGATTCATCTCATATATCAAAGTATTTCGAAATAAAGACTTTCGCTTTTTATTTTCAATATTTGGATTAGATACAGATAGATCATATCTTGTAAATTTTCTCTACTTTCCTTTTGTCAATCGGTCCCTCCCCTTTTATCCTTTCTTTTGTGTTCCTTAAGAACTAAGAACTAAACAAGTATATTTCTTTCTTATAACATAATGATAAACGTAATGAGAACTTTTCTGTCTTTTTTTGTGACTCATTTTTGATCATCATAATATTTTTCATAATTTTTTTTTCAATTATTCCTGGACTCTAGACTATATATAGTCTAGATAACCCGCGAAAATTTTTCGACATGTTTGATTGATATCTTGATATCAACAGGGAGTTCCGTCGTCTCAAAATCTGAATAGACTAATCTTTATTATTTGAAGCGGTTCTTTCGGGCAGTTATCGAAAGAGGGCAATTGCTTCGAATTTGATCAATTGAGATATCTGGAAACAATATAACAATATATAATATATATATTTCATTCGAACATTCGAATTCAAAGTGGATTCTTATTTTCTATTTCTGTATTCTTTTTAGATTCAAGGACTAAGCACTGAATCAAAAAAAAAACAGAGAATAGATTCATGGGCCCCTACCTTATAATATAATGATAATGAATATAATGAAAGTCATGCCTGAGAGAAAGAGTAAATCACATAAAGTCAATGAATGAGGTGGGTTCATTAACAATTCACAGATGAAAAAATGGCAAAAAAGAAAGCATTCACTCCCCTTCTATATCTTGCATCTATAGTATGTTTGCCCTGGTGGATCTCTCTCTCATTTAATAAAAGTCTGAAATCTTGGATTACTAATTGGTGGAATACTAGGCAATCCGAAACTTTTTTGAATGATATTCAAGAAAAGCGTATTCTAGAACAATTCATAGAAGTAGAGGAACTCTTCCTGTTGGACGAAATGATAAAAGAATACCCGGAAACACATCTACAAAAACTTCGTATAGGAATCCACAAAGAAACGATCCAATTGATCAAGATGCACAATGAGGATCGTCTCCATACGATTTTGCACTTCTCGACAAATCTAATCTGTTTCGTTATTCTAAGTGGTTATTCTATTTTGGGGAATGAAGAACTTTTTATTCTTAACTCTCGGGTTCAAGAATTCCTATATAATTTAAGCGACACAATAAAAGCTTTTTCTATTCTTTTATTAACTGATTTATGTATCGGATTCCATTCGCCCCACGGTTGGGAACTAATGATTGGCTATATCTACAAAGATTTTGGATTTGCTCATAATGATCAAATTATATCTGGTCTTGTTTCTACCTTTCCAGTCATTCTAGATACAATTTTTAAATATTGGATCTTTCGGTATTTAAATCGCGTATCTCCGTCACTTGTAGTTATTTATCATTCAATGAATGACTGAAAAATGATTCACGGATTCAATTATAATCCTTCTTACTTTGTATATAAGCAAAGCATGCAAACAAAGTCGTACTTACTTTACTCTTTCTACCCATCAGGGGACTACAATTCCTCCTCTATTTCAGTAATTTTTTTTTTCAGTAAAAGTAAGTAGCAGAATCGTGGATAGGGAACTATACTAGTGACCTACCTAATTTTATTGTAGAAATTTTCGGGATCAATGATTGGACCATGCAAACTATAAATACTTTTTCTTGGATAAAGGAGGAGATTACTCGATCCATTTCCGTATCGCTCATGATCTATATAATAACCGGGGCATCCATTTCAAATGCATATCCCATTTTTGCGCAGCAGGGGTATGAAAATCCACGAGAAGCAACTGGGCGTATTGTATGTGCCAATTGCCATTTAGCTAATAAACCCGTGGATATTGAGGTTCCACAAGCGGTACTTCCTGATACTGTATTTGAAGCGGTTGTTAGAATTCCTTATGATATGCAACTGAAACAAGTTCTTGCTAATGGTAAGAAAGGGGCTTTGAATGTGGGTGCTGTTCTTATTTTACCGGAGGGGTTTGAGTTAGCCCCACCTGATCGTATTTCGCCCGAGATGAAAGAAAAGATAGGCAATCTGTCTTTTCAGAACTACCGCCCCACTAAGAAAAATATTCTTGTGATAGGTCCTGTTCCTGGTCAAAAATATAGTGAAATAACCTTTCCTATTCTTTCCCCAGACCCTGCTAGTAATAAGGATGTTCATTTCTTAAAATATCCCATATACGTAGGCGGAAACAGGGGAAGGGGTCAGATTTATCCCGACGGGAACAAAAGTAACAATACAGTTTATAATGCTACGGCAACAGGTATAGTAAGCAAAATCATACGAAAAGAAAAAGGGGGGTACGAAATAACCATAACGGATGCATTGGATGGACATCAAGTGGTTGATATTATCCCCCCAGGACCAGAACTTCTTGTTTCAGAGGGTGAATCTATCAAACTCGAT